GGAAAACGCTTTCGGAGATCGAGATATTTTATTTGTTTTTCATCGAAAACGAAGAAGGCCGAGGATGGCCTACGGTGCGTGTTATCTGAAGGGAACACGCTTTTTCGACCGCACCGCGGTGGTATGATTGCCGAGGCCTCTCCTCGTTCCGCCCGCTGGGCTATTGGGATAGCAGCCTTCGGGCTTTGCCTGCCCTTTCTAATTAGAATATAGAATTCCGGCTCGGCCCGGGAAAGCGCTGGCAACAACAGAAAGGAAGGGGTCCATGTAGCTGCTGCGCCCGCCCCCTTCTTAGTCAATGGGGCAGCAGGTTCGGCATCTACTAGAAAAGAAAGAATCCACTTCAGATAACCACGCCTCTGCTAGGCAGCGTGTGGAATGGCCGGGAGCGGACCTTTTTGGATATATAATCCAAGTCGAGAGTGGAGTTACGGGAACAGCCGTCTGATGGAAAACTACTTTCACGTTCGGTTCAGAGAGCACTTTTTTCGTTGAGAATTCCTCGTTCCCTTTCGTGTGAATTCCCCAGCGGCGAATTCAAAACTTGTGGGGCCCTATCTATTTATTCCATCTCTCGAGCCCCGAAGAAAACCCCCCTCCCTTTCGGGCTCCATATCTCTTTTGACTCTATATATGTGGGCACCTGATATCTATGAGGGTTCACCCACCCCGGTTACAGCATTCCTTTCTATTGCGCCTAAAATATCTATTTCTGCTAATATTTCACGTGTTTTTATTTATGGTTCCTATGGAGCTACATTGCAACAAATCTTCTTTTTCTGCAGCATTGCTTCTATGATCTTAGGAGCACTGGCCGCCATGGCCCAAACGAAAGTAAAAAGACTTCTAGCTCATAGTTCAATTGGACATGTAGGTTATATTCGTACTGGTTTCTCATGTGGAACCATAGAAGGAATTCAATCACTACTAATTGGTATCTTTATTTATGCATTAATGACGATAGATGCATTCGCCATAGTTTTAGCATTACGGCAAACCCGTGTCAAATATATAGCGGATTTGGGCGCTCTAGCCAAAACGAATCCTATTTCGGCTATTACCTTCTCCATTACTATGTTCTCATACGCGGGAATACCCCCGTTAGCCGGCTTTTGTAGCAAATTCTATTTGTTCTTCGCCGCTTTGGGTTGTGGGGCTTACTTCCTAGCCCCAGTGGGAGTAGTGACTAGCGTTATAGGTCGTTGGGCGGCCGGAAGGTTGCCACGAGTAAGTCAGTTTGGGGGACCGAAGGCAGTTCTCCGTGCACCGGACACGTAGTTTACCAAATCAGTTGCGACACGGATGGGAATGCATGCTACGAAAGATAGGGTAGAGTCTGATACATCAACCGTCTACTCAATATCCTTGTACGAGTCCACAATCACTACACGAGATGAACCTTGGTTTGGTGAATTGAAGTTGGCCTTAGGTGTAATAGGACTCCCAGTTACTGCGCGCGATCGTATACTGAGGTGCTCCCCGCCGATTGTTGAAACGACGCAAGCCGGGCCCGGGCCGGGCCTCGATTCAGAAAGATGAAGGGCCCAAAAGTCTAAATAGGGGGTTACAAATCCCCCATCTCATTGGGGGCGGAAAACGAATCGACATCTCGATGTGAGACAGCCTTTTCTATTTTAGTTGGGAAAGAACGGCGAAGTCCATCCGAACCGTCCAATGAAGAATAAGAGGAGAGCAAAGCGCCAATGGCGCGCGAAGCGCATGCGGAACGGGCACGGAGAAAAATAAGTGTGGAGGAGAAGCAGCCGAGCTCATTCCCTTCGCTTCCTGGGCCAAAGCAGTGCAGTCTTTCCTGGCCAAATCAAGGATTTGGGGCTTCTTGCTACACCTACGCTACTTAACTATCTATAGAAATCCATTTTGGATTAGTAATATATATATATAAATAGAAAGATAGATCCATCCATCTATCCTATCCGATTTCTATTTTGATATCTAAAAAAAAAAAGAATCTATTTCATTCAACGTTTGATTCAAAGAACTGCGCTTAGCCCCCCCGCTCATGAAACGGCTCTGCTGCAATGGATGGCAGAGGGTCCGTAGTACCCAAAGCACTGGAGTGATCCAGTAGCCGGGAAGGGGCCTAGAAGTGCCTACTACTACACCACACTACACTTGGCTCTACACATTTACCGAGCTAATCCCTGTCCAGTGCCTGGCAGAGCTAAGTAAGCAAGCTTCCTTATTCCTTATCCCCCAGGCTAACGGGTCCTTACTTTTTCAGGGGGGAGGGCCTGGGCCTCAAGAAGCACTGTTGAGAGGAAGATCCTTGGCCCCTCTTCATTCTCTACAGGGTTAGGGTTCCAAACCTTTCTTCAACATAGGTGACAACGAGCGGGTGGGTCAGAGATGGAAGAGATCGAACACGGGAATAACAAGCAAGCTTGCCTTCCTTTTTGATCATTTTGATAGAGGGGGATGGAGAAAGTATACAAAAAAGACTCGCATTTCCCAGTCGAAAAGATGGGTTCCTTTTTCGTCTCGCATTTCTCATCGCGGGAAAAGAATCATATTGAAAACGTTCCTAACCCCTTCGTAGAGCTGTGTATTGTAAGTGATCCGAACCTGCCCGGAGCGAGCCTCCCATAGAGGCAAGTTAAGTTGGTGAGCCGTATGATGGGCAACTATCTCCTGCGGTTCGGAGAGGACTCAGCTCTTAGTTAGTACCCCCTTGGTTTCGGGGTGGACCCTTTCACTCTATTTTATTATATACGCTTAGCGAAAAGAATGTTTTTTGATACACCTAGGACATGGATTCTATATGAACCAATGGATCGTAACAAGTCGTTACTACTAGCAATGACTTCCTCTTTCATTACTTCATTCTTTCTATATCCCTCTCCCTTGTTCTCAGTTACTCATCAAATGGCACTCAGTTCATATCTTTAAGTTCGATCATTGACAAGGTTCAAAGAAAGGGTGGGCCGCAGATCTATTCTTCAAGAATGTTGTAAAGTACTGGAGAATACCGGCGGATGTGGTGAGTGATCGGGATGCTCGGTTCACAGGACGTTTTTGGACGTCTTTGTTTGAGGGAACTAAACTCAACTTCTTTACGACTAACCGGGCAGACAGAACGTGTGAATGGTTTCTTAGAAGAATATTTGAGACATTTGATTGCGGCCAATCAACTAATTGGGTTGATCTTTTGGATATTGCCAAATTCTGTTATAACCTTAAACTGAGTTTTTCTACTGGAGCTAGCCTTTTCGAGTTGGCAATAGGTCAGCAACCTTTAACTCCAAACGAGTTAGCATATGATATAATTGTATTGTCAGGGCCCTTACCGTTCAGATTGAAGAAAGACATATTAAGTTAAGAAATTTTCAAGTAATCTCTGGCGCAGTAGGAGCTTTCTTTGCTGTCCTTCTGCTATCGCGCAGTCTTTCTATTCCTTGTAGGAGGCTTCTTCTTAACCCGAAATGGCTGAGTAGAGGATGGACATACGAAGAGCCCTCGGCGAGAGCTTCCTTTGATAGAAGGACTCGGTGAGCGTCCTTCAATGCTTGCTTTGTTAGTTGTTTAGCCTATTTCATAGGTGTTGAGTGGTGGCAGGATTCTTTTCTCATAGACCGTAACCGTCATGGATTCTCCTTCTGGTAAAGACAGAGAAGCTGCGAGACTGGCTAGGGCGTCTGCCTTTGTGTTCTGTCTCCTTGGCACATGTTCAATGTTGAAATATGCGAAGGTGCGTGCTAATTCGCTCGCTGCTGTATGATAGGGTAAGAGATCTGGTTTTCTAACTTCATAGACGCCGTTCATTTGGTTAATTACCAACTTTTAGTTACCTCGAACTTCCAGTTGATGTACTTTGATGTCACGAGCTAGTTCCATTCCCATAATCAGCGCCGTGTATTCTGACACGTTGTTGGAACATGACTCCGACAAAGTGAAGGAATGCGGGATCATGTTGCCTTTGGGAGTAATAATAAAGACGATTCCGACCCCTGATTTTATACGTCCTTTCTCGTCTGTTTTTGAGGCGCAGTCAAAATACATCTCCCAGGCTTTTGATGTGGGTCTTGATGCGACTTCAGCGCAGTAGACTGCTTCGTCAGGCAATTCTTTTTGCAATTTAGAATTCTCCTGTAGAGGATGTGCTCCCACTCCCAATAAATCCGTCAGTGCCTGTCCTTTCATTCTATTCGAAAAAAGAGGTGAACGAGACGAATGGTAGGGTCAGAAAGGGCAGTCCGACGAGTCAGTCAGTGGAAAGGCGAACTTTGGCCGATCAACGCTTCCCTCAATTCAAAAAAAAACTTCTTTTTTTATCTCACGATGTCGCCCCAATCTTCCTCCCATACTGAAAAGGAAGACGACAAGAAGAGCTTCTTGAATGACCAAGGAAACCTACTTGCCCCGTGGCGGGGGTCAAAGTAGTCAAAACAGTCCATTCGGGGTAGGAAGGTTATTTTATTTCCTCGACCAGTGGATATCGGACTCTTCTCTCCACGCGCAAGCAAAGTCCTCTCGAGCCTCCTTGGAAAGGTCGCGGAGAATTCCAATTCCAGGCAGGCGATGATGCAAGTTCCAAGCACTCGCAAAGGGCTTTCGTCGATAAGTTTCTCAATCAAAATCAAAATATTGGTGAGTGCATTTTTTTTTTTTATTACCTCTCCTCCATAAATAAGGTTCTTGTGCCTCAGCATTAAGTCCGCTGGCAAATCCGACCCGGAGCTTGAACTTTACTTTGTTGGTACTAAACCCGCACCTGATGGACAGGTTGAGAGCGAAGCGGACAGATCTATGAATTCAAAAGCCTTATCCTGACGCGCCGTGCGCCATCTTTTCTTTTCTTTCTCTTAGCCTTAACCTATGAGATCTCTGTTAATCTTTGCACATCCACTGCTTGCTTAACCACCGAGTCAAACTAAGACCAGGATAGACTCAATAGGACTCTTCTACTGCCTATGATGTGAACAAGATGAGACTTTCATTTTAGAATGGTAAGCCGGGTCAAGCAAGTACTTTTTTTTTTCTATTAGCGGTGATAGCCTGTTTAGATAAGTTAAGATAGGTAAAGTGAAACACTCTTTTCGGGTGTAAGACCTAGCCTTGTGAGTATAAATAGAAAACCACTTCTTTTCCGGGAAGCGCTAGTTAATAGTTAAAGTGAAGGAAGTTAGGGTGCGACACAACGAGAATGTCTTGTTCTAGGCGCTTAGGCGAGTAGCGGTAAGTGAAGTAAGTTAAGAAAGTAAAAAAGTGCAAGTGGTTGATTGACAAACTATTCTGGTAAGCACAGGTTCTTATTGTTCCTAAAGCTCTGGATCTCGAAGCCCCTATCACGTAAGGCGTTTGATCGGGCGCCTACTCCTCGAACTTCCATTTCAATGTGTCTTTCCCAAAATCTTTGGTATGCCTTTTCCTGGTAAGAAGTAATGGGAAAGTAGATAGGGAAATCTAGGGTTCAATGTCCCCTATGTTGAAGAAAGGTTTGGAACCCTCTAACCCGGTCTTTCATAGATAAGGGTATAGTCTCTCTATCGAGGGGTTTTCCCTCTCTTTGAATTTAGCTTTCTGCTTCAAGTTCGTCAGCGATGGAAATCTTTCTCGACTCACAGATAAGGGATGTAAGATTCCCGAACCTTAACAAAAAGGATTGAGCTCCGCTCATCCCTTGATCTCTGCCTAACCCGGGCTAGTTTCAGTGTTTGGTTCCTGACTTGATGGGATGGGAGTCACAAGGCTTTAAAGAAGCCCGAGGAGCTGGGTTGAACGAGATTCGCTTTGGTTTTTATGATTTGACCTTGCTCATATATCAAGGCTGAGTATAACTCCTTATGTCTCGGAAAGACAGATTTTCTGATACACTGGACTAAGGTGACTAACCCACAGGACCTGAGATGAGACAGAGACTGAGACAACGATTTGTCGAAGACACTGTGCCCGAATCAAGGAAAGCTACTGCGCCTGAGAAGAAAGAAAGAGATATTTATTAAGAACAGCCTTTAAGAGATAGGGGGTGCCACAAGCCTAGGTCCCCAACAGAGATATTTGATATTGGTTTGGTGGACAGAGCCTGGGTCGCCAAGCCCAAGCCCCCCGACAGAGAGTATGGATCACTATGTCTCAAAAAAGCGTCTTGCTTAGGTTGAAGCAAATGCCAGTATAGTTGCTGTTCTTATGCCGCTATTAGTAGATCAAACGCTCTTCTTTCTCTGATCTTTCGGAGTCCTTAGTCGAGTCAGATCCGCACCGCAGGTTAATCTCTCGTTTTTTGGAGCTTTACTTTAGGCTCGCTGCCCCTATATGCTTTCAAGCTTATGGACACTTCAAGCTCGTATCTTCGCATCTTGTCTTTAGGTTTTATCGCCTTGCATGCTGATGAGCTCTTTCCCTCGGGTTCTGTGACTCGAGTAACAGGAGCTCTACGCTAGAGCACAAAAGAACGGCATCTCTCTATCGGATTGCCTTAGCCCTTTGGTATCCCATTGGCTTACCCCGACGGTATTTGTATCGGTATCTCGTTCGAATAGACTTGCTTGCGCATCTTGTCTTTGGTTTGATATACTTATATTATAGTCCAGTGGCAAGATTAATGTCTTTTATTGGCTTCTCTGCCCCTGGAACAAGATATCCTCTTTTCTGTCTCTGTCTTTTTCAAATAAAGACCTCTTGCCTTGCCCCCTTATCTACTACGGGTGAATCTCTTCGATCCGGAATTTCACTATCTCTAAAAAAAAGGTTTTGCTGCTGCTAGCTCCGCCACTGGGCCAACTTAAACTACTGCCATAGGTCCCTATCCGGGTCCTCACCCTCTACCGGAACTCCTGCGGGTTAGAGAGATGGAACTACTGAAGCTGCTCCCTCTGCTTCTGGAACTGTCAAAGGGTTGGGGGGCAATCACTTTTTAGATCATGGCTTGTAATTCAGGAGCCTTTCCCTTGACAACCGAGCTTGCCTAAGGACGGCGTAGAAGAGAAAAAGTCTAGGATTGAGATCTGAGCAGAAATTTCTCCCAGGTGAGTGGCTACATTTTAGGGTGGTAATTTGTTGCTTGGTCGAGCAGCTGCCCTTGGCAAGGAAGGCTTTGGAAAACCATAGCATCAGGGGCCTAGGCCCTGTTCTGGTTACTACAATTAGTGTAGTGTAGCACCTTTATTTTCAGGGCTTACTTCGGATAGTACCGCTGCTATTGTTTGAGTATAATCCTGGTATCTTTCTACAATCGTCTTTGTGGCTCCTGTTGTTGCGGAGCCTCTGTGCTGTTGGTTTTACCCTGCCCGGTAACGGGTCCTTGAATATTCTCAGGTGGAGATTGTCGACAAAAAAACCAGCTAAGTTATTTTTTCTTTCGGGTAAGGCAATAAGTTTTGCAAAGTCCAACAGGCATTAGTAGCATGCCCGTGGTACCTGTGGAATCAACTGTATGCGTTTGGGTGAAAATTCGTGGGTTTGGTGTAGTGAAAGAGAAAAAGAAAAAGTTGCTTCAGTTTCTGAACAGGGCAAGCATACCTAGGAAATCGAGATTGGGATCCCATTCATCCAGCGGAAGCAACGGCTAGGGCATGGACAATAACAGATCCTTTTCCCTAGCCGGGGTCCGGAGGTTTGTCGTAGCTTCTGCGGCTACGACATGGGCATTGCTAGGTGTTGGCTTAAGTATTGGTGAAAGTACCTGAACCAGTGGTGACATCGGCAGGAGAGGCTCCAGCACTGGTAGGTAAGGGCGAAGTCATCATAAGTGTAAGTGGTTGACTGGGCCTAGGAACGACCATCGGTCGGGAGCTTTTAAGGCTAAGGCAAATTCATCGTTTTTCGCTCGTCTTTCATGCGTGCGAATTGCATAAGTAATTGTGTTTTGGCGGTGGAGAAGTACAGAAGTGAACAGTGTGTTAGTTTTTTAGTTGTGCGAAGCGTTGTTGACAAGACTTACTCAACTCACTACTTTCACCTGTTTCCGATGACAACTACCACTCTCTTATGAATGGGAGGGTAGAGTACCAAGACGGGTTGGCCCGCGAAGGCGGTTTATTTAGTACCAGATATACGTGTTTATTTCGAATTCTTTTCAGGGCAGTTCAAAGGCACGAGAGATAAGGAAAACTGAAAAGCTTCTCAAACCAGAGTAGGAATTCGATCAATCGCTATCAATGCCAGGAGGCAATTCATGGGAACGATAACCTTTTCCGAGAAGAGTAAAGCGAGGGATAGGATAGATGAATAGGTTTAAGCCCTTATCCGCTTGGAGGGATGAATTTTCAATTTCTAAGGCTTCGTTTTTCTCCGGCAAGCTGCTAGGGAAGCATTTATTCCCAAGCGATAGGGCTTGGAGTTCAGATTGATGCCTTAGTCCACTCCGAGATAGAAAGATACTAATAATGGAAAAATTTATGCTCTTGAACCCGAACAGTAAGTTGATCAGTTACTATCGGTAGGGACGGGAGACAAAACTGCCACTTATGGGAAAGCGATAAGAAGCCTGAAAGCGATTCTGACACAAGATACGATGACAGGGAGGGAGTTCGATCAGGAATAGACAGAAAAACTCAACTACGTCGACCCTTTCTTTCTCATGGGAGGGATTTGAATCCAACCCTTATCGATACCCCTCGCTAGGACAAAAAAGTGAGTCGGGTTTTGATCTGGTTCCGAAATGAGTGGGTGTTACCAATGACTCGATACCCTGCTGCTACCGAATGAAGTTCGTCTTTCCCCCCTTTCCCTATAATAAAGTGCAGGCCCCCGTAGATAGATATCCCATATAGCCCCTCCTCTATGGGTTCGGGAACGAAAGCTTTCTAATGTGGGTCAGGATCGACCATAACTTCAGGATCCTCTGGTTCGACATTCGTATTTCATTTTCTTTTTCCAAGCCCTTCTTAGAACTTAGAAATAGAAAGCACTCATTGAGTTACTTACGGAATCTCAAATCTCTCTCGACGCCGAGAATTGGATTTTTATTACTCCATCTTTTGAGAGGTAGCCGCATCTCGGCCAATTCCAGGGTTCACGGCATTCCTACCTTTGGGTGGCTTACTGCCGTAGTTGGAGCGAGTCACAGTTCCGATTCCATTTGAACGAGCATTCCTACCAATTCATTCAATTTGGAGGGGTAGCAGTAGATCCTGTCGATTAACTCGGTCCAGCAACTGTTCCGGGTCCAGCACCGACATCAGTAGCACTACCATGAGTTGACTAAGCCAATGTTGCACCAGTAGACCAGATCGGGATCAAAATCCATACCCGGATTGGAATCCCGGGATTGAGAGACAGATATTCGCCTGGTCCGATATTGGATCGTCGCTCACTCGCTTCTTTCTGCACTGGATCGAACCAAGCAATCGGTCTATGTTCTTACGTATGATAATACAATGGATCCTGATCCCAGGAATCAAAAACCTAGTAAGCGGGGTCACAGTGGATTGTGAACCCCCGATACCGTAGTTTAGAGAGGTGGCGCGGTCTGGTCCCATCCTACATAAAAAGGTTTTCAAAACAAAAGAAAGGGATAGGAGTAAGCGCCTCAAGGTAATGGATGTGAATAAAGGGGGGGGGAGCGAGGCCTTTAGGCCCTATACCTTCCGGTGAGATTATGCCTTGTGTTTTTATGATGGTTTGCCTGGTCATAACGTGCTTTTGCCTTGTTTTGTCTCTTCTCTTCTCATTGGATGCAGTGGCATAGGCGGGTTGTCCCTCCCTCTTCTGAAGGTGGGGGTTATTCTTCTTGCTGGAAGTGGGCTATCCTTATGACTGGGTCCGTTACAGCGGCTAGTCAGAAGGTGGTCTGTCTGAATGCGATGCGATCCCTCCACTCGAGGACGGGGGTACACTCCACTGCTTGGGAGGGCACTTCTAAGGAAGGAGACTTCAGACTTCACTCGCAAGCGGGGTGGTTTCTGGATCAAGAAGTCCTCTCTCGAGCTTTCCGGATATAAAGGGCAGCGTCTTGGTAGGGAGCTGTCGAGGGATATATTCCTCTCGAAGGGAGCTTAAAAATGAGGGAGGCCGATCTTTAATCTGATATTCCTTGATTTCTGGCTCCTGATCCTTTAGATCTTCGTTGTCTGTGACTTTAGGTTTCTGACTTCAGGTATGTGACTTCTGGCTTCGGGCGTCTGACTTCGGGTTCTCTGACTGACGATTTCTGATCTCCGATCTGATCTATAACCAGAGGGCGACTCTGCAGACCAGGAATATAAAAACCTTACCCATTGTCCTAACTGGAATGGGGACGCGACTAGCGGGGTGTTCTTGTAATCCCCAACCCATATGTACTGAGGAATCCCGGGAGGCATGGTAGGTACTGGTTAGGATCCCGGCCCGAAAGACCCGCTTGAGTTGATCACACCCTTGTGAAGGTGTAATGTAAAATCCGGCAGTTAGTCAGCCTGGTTAACGATCAATGAGTAATGGAACGGCTTTGCAGGTTCCCATTTTAAGGTGTTCGATCCGACAAGCAAGCAAGATTTGTGCTATTTGTTTATTCATTTTGTTTAGTAGTGATAGTTCCATCGAGTCAAGTAAGTAAACCGCACCAAGGAGGTGCCGGTTGGATCGTATCACTAGATAGATGCCACGGTAGTGCTTTTGGTCAAGCACCACCCCCCTTAAGTTAAGGTCGGGCTCTTTCAGATCCTTCCTTCCGAACTCTGATCGAAGTGCCTTACTCTCTATTTGAAACAAGTTACATCTTCCCGAGTCTTTCGGTAGCATCTGGCCATAAACCCTCTCCTTGCCGGCCGAGTAACTCCGTACCTGACCTTATTTTCTATTGAATTCACTCTGTTCCCCGGTCACAGCCTTGCTGGCTGCTAGTCTTCTTCCAAATCTATCTCCCCGTCTTTCAAACCTGTTCACTTCGTTGTTACTTACAATGATTATTGGTGCACTTTCCTCTATCTGTTCGGTCGAGTAGCTCCTGTTTCCTTTCTTTCACAAAGAGAGATGAGCGAGCTACTGAAAGAGAATGCTACTTAGATATGCACCCTCTACCATGAGTTGTAGAGCTTAATAAATCTTCCTTGCCCCCTTCCCTTGGCTGGTCCCATCACCCGAGATTGCGTTGCTCGGAGCAACACTAGCTGACACCAAAGAAGGTGATTCGGCTATCAATCAAACCTAGGTTCAAATTCCCGCCCTGAAGAAGCCAAAGCCGCGCGAGCATCCAGGTCCGCATCCACTGACCCAGGGTAAGTAGTTTACGCCCTTCTTATCTTATGATGCTTAATATGTGCCTCGATCTAAAAAATGAATCTGATTGATGAATTGCGAATACCACGAAGTAGTCAAAGGCGCTGGCTCAGCTCAACAATACAGGTTTCGCTTCCTCTCCCCTGCGGTCGAGCCTGCTCTCGATCCGGAACTATACCTTGGTCTTGTGATCCAGCTTCAGATCGAACGGTAAGGATCCCCTCTCCGGGGTTTGCCATATCTATGCCAGGGCGGAAGAGATATACCTAATTCCATTCTAAGCCTACTAGCTCGACGAACCCACTTCACTACTCCCTCGTATCGTCCGTCCCGCTACTACATCGCCAATGAGTCTTTCTCCCAGAGCTCCCGTCTCAGTTACAGATCTTGGCAGTCCCCGATTCCGCTCTTCACATCAAGGTCAGGGCCACTCCACGTCAGTCTCTGTCGTCGGTTTCGGATCAGCGTTCTTTATACTTACCTTAAGAGAATACCAGGTCAGAAACCATGAAGCCTAAGTTGGAGATGGAGCCTACGCCTAGGACGAACTCATCCAAAGCGGATAGAGTCAAATCGAGCTACTTCGTTCTCTCCTTGAATTATTGTATAGGGCGAGCTACTCCATCCCTCACGCTTCGGGGCTGACGCTTGTTTGTTTATTGGGATCATTCTCCCTTAACTGTCAAGAGCAGGTGATGCAAAGAACCTTACTCACTTTCGAACAAATACATCCTGTTTGATTACTAGTTCGGGCTTACAGGTAGGGGCGGCTACTCACTAACCGGAGTACTTGCCATTATTATGTGATTTTCTCTCTCCGGTTCCTTGATCGGGTATTTAGGAGAGAAAGGAACTACTAAACCAAGTAAACCGGCCTCAACGAGTCCCTCAGGACTACAAAATGTTGGGGCACACTCTCCTTTTTCATTTAAGGTCGATCTCTTTTAGAACCAATCTCAAAGCACGCGACTGAAGGAAGCGGCGTGAACTATTCTTATCTTAAGACAATAGACAATCGCCTTAAGGGAAAGGGGCAAACGGGTCCTGCTTAAGGGAAAGGGGCAAAGTCCACTCGCTATTAGCTCGCTTAAATCTCTTCACTCGCATAGTAAACAACGCTCGCCCTAGCTAAATCAAGCTTAGTACATCTCGGGTGATGAGAGAACCTTCCATTACTAGAAGCTTTGGCAAGGATCCTGGAAAAGACTTCCATAGCAAGAACAAACGGATAGGGGGAAAGCGGATCTCCTTGTCTCAGCCCCTTCCCTCCGGAGAAATAGCCCTCAAGCCCCCCATTGATGGAGACCGAGAACTTGGGGGTGGTGATACAAGCCGCAATGCACTTAATCAGATGGGCAGGAAGGTCAACAGCTTTCAAAATCCCCATAAAGAAATCCCAATGCACTGAGTTCTAGACTTTCTAAAAAAAATAGATTTTGATGGCACACCGAGGCTTCCCTGTCTTCCTGTGGTAGTTTTTAAGGATAAAGAGTTCCTGAGCCAAAAGGACATTATCTGTAATCTTCCTCCTTTCAACAAAAGCAGACTGGGTGGGGCTAATGATCTTGGGAAACAAGCCTTTGATCCTATTAGCAATCTACTTGGTAAATACACTTATAGATTGTATTGAAGCAGGAAATAGGCTGAAAATCTCCCATGACTGTAGGATTAGGCACTTTCGGCACCAAAACAATGATAGTGGAGTCTCTTAGAAGTGAAGCAAAGAAAGACTTTTTATGGCTTCTATTACATCCTGATTCACAATCTCCCAAGCACTTTTGAAGAAGTGGGCAGAATACCCATCGGGGCCCGGGGCCTTGTTACTGTTAAGGGAGAACATAGTTCTTTTAATTTTCTCTGCTTCCACGGGAAGGGACAAAAGGCATCTGTCCTCCTGGTAAAAGGTGAAATAAAAAATCCCTATAATCTCTGCCACCAACTCTCTTTCCAAAGTAGGGTCACCACCAAGCTGGAAAAAGGAGACAGCCTCTTGACTAACAGCTTTATGGTCTTCCAACTTCTCCCCCTCGGCATTGTAAACACTCAACAATCTGTTCTTGGACTGCCTAGCTCTCACCACCTTGTGAAAAAAGCCCGTCTTACTATCTCCCAGCTTCAGCCACTTAATTCTGGACTTCTGTTTGAGGTGGGCCTCTTCCATAAGAGTGAAATGAGTAAAAACTTGCAAACTCTCTTTTTCTGCATTTGCTAGGTCAGAGTTGGAAGGATCCTGCAAGTGGAGTAACTGCAATCTAGTAAGGTCCTCTCTAGCTTGGGCAACCTTAGAGTTGATGCTACCATAGTATTTGAAATTAAATAACGATCTTCAATTCAGCCTTGAGACGTTTCAGCTTGGTGCACAGCCTGAACATAGGAGTACCCTCCACTGGAGTACTCCAAACTTGCTCAACTAAAGGGGCAAACTCTTCGTGGGAGGTCCATAAATTATAGAATTAGAAAGAGAAAGGCTTCTTCCCTGTGACCAACTTCTGCCTGATGGTAACTATCCCCGGGGTATGATCGGAAATACCCGGCCCTGTGAAGTCTGCTTCAGAGTTCGGGAAAGTAGCAAGTCAACTGTCATTAACCAACACTCTGTCAAGCTTCCTGGCAATAATCTGCTCACTATCTCTGCGGTTGGACCAAGTGTAGAGCGGGCTCTTAAAAGGGAGGTCAAACAGATCTATATCTAACAAGCATTGGTGGAGGTAAGTATTATGTCTTCTCCCACTCCCACCTCCTCATGGAATCTAGAAGAATTAAAATCTCACATAAAAGCTTGGTCAATCACTACACTGCTCATTCTCTTCAAATCAGCCCAAAAAACCTTCCTGCTAATCATGTCTTTATTGATGGATCTTACTTTATTTAGTTTCCACAAGGCCACACAAACTAAGATTCTTATTCTTTAGGAGATGTCTAACCTCCGGGCGGATCTACGACCAACCTCACATTCCAGTAACCGAGACTAATCATAAAGGGGGGGTTGGGAAGGACCCCCTCCCCCTTTGGAGCTGCTACTTCCCCGAGCTTTCTTTTCTTTTTGGCTTTCTTGCCTTTCCTTTGGCCCCCAACATTCGATTCAGAAGAGAAAAATGCTCCCGAGGACTCTTCTACAGAAAGTTTATCATCCTCCTGCTGGGAATTAGATCCTACTCTTTGTCTCTCCTCTTCACAGAAAATGGAGAGCAAAATGGATCGATTCATCGAATCTTAGCCTAGGTCGGGACTGACGGGGCTCGAACCCGCAGCTTCCGCCTTGACAGGGCGGTGCTCTGACCGATTGAACTACAATCCCAGGGCTATTATTTTTTCTTTCATTCGAACCATTCATTTCGTTTCGCCGTGTTGTAACAGAGACACGAATGATATACTAGATTATTCTAATTAAATATATATTTATAAATGCAATAAATGAAGTAAACTCATACTTCTACTCCGTATCCTCATGTTTTATTATTCATATTTTATGTCTTGGGACATAGATATTCTAGATACCCATTATGAATCGATAAAGTCTTCCTACTTCTCCATTGTTCCAATCAGATTCGAAAAATGAGAAAGAAATCAAAAGTCAGTGGACCTGAATTGAATCATGACTATATAAGCTATTCTGATATTAAGATTCGATATAGATGAAATCGTGGAAGCGGACCTTTGATTTCCTTGGACCACGTAGGAATTCGTCGTACAATTGAATCTTCTTGTTCCTGGATGCTCCATAGGAATCCATCGCTATTCCCTTCCTCCACCGAGAAAGGTTCATTCCGAGTCACAAGAGTATTTCATTTTCATTTTTTTTCTTTTTGTTATGGTAATGCAATGCAAGAGGTTGGAAATCTGGTTGTTTCCTGATGATGAAAAGCACTTTTTTATGTTATGTGAAATTGATGAAACCCCGATATTTAAGGGTCGGTAATGTTAGAAGACGACTGTCGGTATCTGATGGTAAGATACCTACGTCGGTATATCTTTGAAAGCTCAGACGGAGAGAATAAACGGACTCCTCGAGGGCTACTTAAGGCACTTTAGTGCAAACCAGAACGACTGGAGCTGTTGGATGTTGCTCAGTGCTGCTATAACTTAACAACCAAAGAGCTCCGCGTCGAACGAACTTCAGCCCCTTCGAGTTGGCCACGGGGCAACAGCCTCCGCCCCACACCATTTCGAAAAGAGGGGGCTTGCCCATCAGCCTACTTTGCCAAGAGGTGGTAGGATCGCAACGACCTAGCCCAAACCCACTTAAACTAAAGGCTTAGCCCGGTCTGGTCTGAAGGAAGAAGAAAGTAGACCTTGTAGAGCAGCGGATAGGAGAGGTAGCCTATAGACTCAAGCGATCAGCTCGGTGAAAACTCACCCCGTATTCCATGTGAGTCAGTTGACTTCGATTAGACCAGACCGACCCAGAGAGGAACGTGCCCACGAGGGCACCACCAGATGTTGTAGATGAACCTACTAAAGAAGAAGTTGAGTATATCATAGCTGACCGCACCATGGGCTAGCCCATACACCCACTGCACGAGTGGAATACTACTTAGTCAAGTAGAAGGGCCAACCTGAGAGCGAGGCAAACTGGGAACGGGCTGAAACTTACGATTCGAAGACCAAGTCAGAGACTACTGGGCGTTTCGCAGAGCGAGGACGTTGAGACTTTTCGAAAAAAAAAAATGCTTTTTTTTTTCTTCTATGGAAAGAGGGGATGATACGTGGCGTGGTATACCTAATCGTTTGGTCAACGAGACGTACGTAAGTCGACATAGCTCCATGTATATGTTCTTTGTAGCTAGAACCCATAAATAGAATGATGGTGAGCCTAGGGCGACGAATATGGCTCAAGGGTGTCTATACAAAGCCCCTCTCTTCTTCATTCAAAGAGAAGAGGCAATGCACGAATGGTACTTGATTCATTCTTTATGAATCTTTTGGTTAGAAGTTATACTTTCTTTCTAAAAGGAAATGCCACGCGGAGCGTGTCACCACGAGATATGGGGCGTTCTAATCGAAGCGAAGGGTCATACCTCTCGGCCCTATTACGGTAAGGCCAATGCACCAGCCTGCCGGTGTGGTGGCGAACACGCTGTGCTGTAAGCTAAGCTGTTCGCCTTGTAGACGGAGGAGATATAGAAAGTGTGCCGTGCGTGATTCATAAGATTCTATAGTAGCACCAGCAGTATATTATTTTATTTCACTTAGCCTGCCTCTCCCATGACTTTCCGGACCAACCAACCCGGATCTGCCCTCGCAAGTCTCTCTGCATTTTGGGAGCAGAGCATGCAAAATTGAGCAATGGATCTTAGAAGAATTCTACTTTGAACGGCACGACTCTTTCTATTTTTATTTTTGTGCTGGCACTCAACTTCGTCGACCCTCCTCTTTCCATCGGCACACTCGACGCAGATAGCTCCGGTGGCCCCGGCCCCGGCTTCTGCCTCTATCAGGCGGCGACAGCCCCTACCCCCACAGCCACAGCATGGAGGTATTTACCTTAATCCGCACAAAAAGAAATCAAAATTTTCTCCGGATCGATATATTATGATATGATGCTAAACCGAGACCGAGATAGAGAAAGAGGGCTGCCCCTTTGTTGGCTCTTCGAGACAAAAGCACTCATAGGAATGGTGCTAATTCCCATGTTCCTTCTAGTCTCGTTTGGTTTCGAGAGCCTCCCCCTCCCCGTCTCTTACTCGTCTTTTGAAAGCCGTCATCCTGGATTTTTTTTCGTATGCCGGGGAAAGTGCCCCACCTTTCTACATTAATTCTTATTAAAATTTCCTCACCTCAGGTCTCTATAAAACAGAATGAAAAGCCCGGGTGGAAGCAAAAGGAGAGAGGAACAGTAGAAAGGGGGGAAGAAGTCTAGTGCTAGTTCTTACTGAAACTTCTTTATCTAACTTTCATTTTTGAGTGGTTTCTTTGTTCTCTTAGTTGGATTGAAAGAAAGACAAAACTTCCTCTTCTTCTCGTCGAGAAGATTCCATATTCCCTCTATAACGAAAATCTTCCATATTACCTCTTCTTCGACGAATATTGGCTATGACCAATGCCCCACTAGCTGAATAGGCGTAACAAAGCTACCTGAAAAAAGGCAAGGTGCACCTTAATCGACGAATTGCGTTTTGCCAGAGAGATTTTTTTAGAAAGATTCTCCATCTCCGTTGGAAAAAAAAAAAAAAAAGAATATAAATAAAGGCGCATACGCGGGAAGGGGGCCCACTACTTCCAGGTAAAAAACCTCATTACTTCCCACTGGGCGAGAGGTGCACCTAACCCACCTACCCACTCATCAATCACGGTGTTCAGCTGACTTGCACTGATAGACCCCTATTGTATTGGAATTAGGTGCCCA